TCATGAACGCACACCTTTGGCTAATTTGATTCGATGGAGAGATAAACCAGTGGCTCTATCCATTGTGCAAGCAAGATTGGTTGGATTAGCCCACTTTTCTGTAGGTTATATATTCACTTACGCAGCTTTCTTGATTGCCTCTACATCAGGCAAATTTGGTTAATTCATTTTTTTATATATTAATATGTTCTATCATCGACAATCTCATTTTGTTCGATAGAGAAGGTGGTCCACCTTCTTATATTTCTACATCTAGGATTCGACTTGTATCATTGATAATAATAGGAACTGAACCATTATGGCAAGGAAAAGTTTGATTCAGAGGGAGACGAAGAGGCAGAGATTAGAACAGAAATATCATTTGATTCGTCGATCCTCAAAAAAGGAAATAAAAAAAGTTCCGTCGTTGAGTGACAAATGGGAAATTCATGGAAAATTACAATCCCCACCACGTAATAGCGCACCCACACGTCTTCATCGACGTTGTTTTTCGACTGGAAGACCGAGAGCTAACTATCGAGACTTTGGATTATCCGGACACATACTTCGTGAAATGGTTCATGCATGTTTGTTACCAGGTGCAACAAGATCAAGTTGGTAAGGATCAAACTATCCCTTCATGTTTCTATTGATCTCTATGATCATAGATCATAGAGAGCTCCCTTTACCATTCTGTATAAATAGGCTATTCTATTTGTATAGATATGGTAGAGGGGCACATACAATCCTCGTTTGTCCATTAGTTCCCATCTCTTCTCTTCAACGCGGGGTAGAGCAGCTTGGTAGCTCGCAAGGCTCATAACCTTGAGGTCACGGGTTCAAATCCTGTCTCCGCAATATTGATCGTTTTTTTGTCAAAAAAAAAATTTAGGTCCGACTCTGTTAACTCGTCATTAATTTAATTTTAATAATGACTGTTTTTCTTTTTGGATGGGATGAAAAGAAGTAAGAAGAGAAGATAGAACCACTACGCTATCGTAGTAAACTCTACCGAATCATTTATCCTATTACATCACTATAGGCGGATAGCGGGAATCGAACCCGCGTCTTCTCCTTGGCAAAGAGAAATTTTACCATTCGACCATATCCGCATTTTTTTCGTTCCTGATAAGCACGTATATGCCCCCACCTATATGATATATCATGTCTGGATCGTTATTGTGCAGGGACGGATACTATCTTCAGAATGATTCCAATTATTTATTATTCTAATTATATAACAATAACATAATAAAACATAATCAAATATATTATATATATATTTATATTATATATGTTATATATGTTATAATAAATAATAATAACATAATTCATTTTTTTGTTTCATTCAAGAAGTTGGACTTTGACCCCCCCAATTTTTTTCTTTATTTTCATTTTCGGGACTCATATTATGGAATATATTATGTTATGCAATTTTAACGTATCTCACAACCCGAAGGGATTCAAGGGGGGGTCATTTCTTTTTTGATCCGGGAAATACTGAATCGGTTCAAGAGATGAGCGAATTAAGGATAGCTACTAGAAAGACTAATCCAATCCATAATGATGTACCAGAAAATACAACATTTTTGTTACTTGACCAACCGTCAGAAGAAGCAAATACAACGGGTACACTAATCAATAAGATTGATGAAGTAGCAATTAATGCAAAAACAGCCAATTGGAAAGCAATAGTCATGCTTCTAATCCTCCAAGCTACCAACAAATAAACTATACCATTTGATCCCTCTCTCAGCCAAAAAATTGTAATAAAATGCAATGCATCATGGAGGGATTTGACCATGAACCCATTGATCCTATAGGACTTATTACCACTTTATTCGGACATGGAGTCGAGGAGCCGAGCCATTTTTATTTCCTTCACAAATGTGCGTACTGGCTCATGCATCTATCCATATATACAGATAGATAAATAAAAAATCTATATATTCACCGGGGTTGTTTCTACGGATAGTGATGGTATCAAGTCATATGACCATGTTCTATTCTAGAGAATACAAATAAAATAAAATGGAGATTTCTTTCGGAGAGATGGCTGAGTGGTTGATAGCTCCGGTCTTGAAAACCGGTATAGTTCTTTGTTCAGAACTATCGAGGGTTCGAATCCCTCTCTCTCCTTTTACTCGTTGAATCTATTTCTTCCTTTATTTGTTTCGCCTGGCTCGGCTAGGTGGGCTAACCAGGCGAAACAAATAGATATAACGGAGTTAAAAAAAGTAAGACTTTTTAAATATCACCCGATCCCAATTCCAATACGTATGATGGAATCAAATTGAGTCCTACTTCAGGCATTTGATCTTATGTCTCAGTTAAGAGGGGTCATGAAAAGAACAGGTTCCAAATCACGATCAATTCCTTTTTCAAATCCTGCTGCGGCTGCACGGGCCCTTCCCGCATGCCACAAATGCCCCACGAATAGGAAGAATCCTAGAACAAAATGAGAGGTAGCTAACCAACTTCTAGGAGAAACATAATTGACTGCATTGATCTCGGTAGCTAC